AAGTAATGAGCCTCCCAATTTTGGGGGGCTCATTACTTCAACTAGTCCCCGTGTTCTTCGAATGGATCTCTTAGTTGTTGAGAAGGTTGCCCAAAAGCGGTATATAAGGCGTACCCGGTAAAACTTACAAGTAAACCAGATATAAAGATGGCGACTAGGGTTGCTGTTTCCATTATGATTATATAATTTCAAGACCTCAACGGATCTATCATAAGATCGTTTATTTACAACGGAATGGTATACAAAGTCAACAGATCTCAATGAATACAATAGGATTTATGGCTACACAAACTGTTGAGAACAGTTCTAGATCGGGCCCAAGACGAACTACTGTAGGGAGTTTATTAAAACCATTGAATTCGGAATATGGTAAAGTAGCTCCGGGGTGGGGAACGACTCCGTTGATGGGTGTCGCAATGGCTCTATTTGCGGTATTTCTATCTATTATTTTGGAGATTTATAATTCTTCCGTGTTATTGGATGGAATTTCAATGAATTAAATCTATAAGAACCAAAAAGTCCTAGCTTTTGAATAAAAAATAAATCAGTTAGAACTCGGATTTTTAGCTTATTCTATTTTGGTAGTTTGATCGTGGAATTTTTTTCTTTCTGTATTTCCGGAATATGAGTGTGTGACTTGTTATAATTGATTCTATTGATAGTACAGAGAATAGGTCTGTCACCTTGATAGAGATGGTTCTACTTCGTCGGATATTTATTCGAGTATCTGGAACACGAACTATATGAACTAGATTAAGAAATATTTGAACTATGATTCATACTTAATATTCGACCTCGTGTCCGGACTCCAAAAAAAATTTAAAACTGTTTGAAAAAAGAAAGGTTTTTCTTTTTTTTTTAGTCATTTTTTTTTTCTAATTCATGGAATACGTGAAGATCTAATGGTTCTTACTCAGGGAATCCTTGGCTTAGCTTATGGTTTTTTATTGAATCATCGTGGTTCTAGTATGAATCTGAGGTTTTAATCAATTCATAGGGTCGTAACAAGAAAATTCCTATCAATTCAATAATAAAGAAAGGGAAAAAGCTACATTAGCATTAAAGACAAAAACAAATTAAAAAAAAAAAAAAAGAAATAGGTAAAGAGAGGATTCAAGAGGCCCGTAAGAATCAACATAAAGACGATTGAGCCGACTTGATATTTTGGTATTATCACCATAAAGAAAAGCTTTCGGATTTTTTTCTTTTTTTCTATTTTATAGAAGATCGAATCGGAAAGATTAAGAAGTTTCAAACTTTCTATTCCATATCCGACTATTATTTTATTTGGGTGTTGTTACTTGAGCTGTACGAGATGAAAGTCTCATATACGGTTCTGAGAGGGGGATTTTCGCCTATCTCAATAAAGTCTATGATTGGTTCGAAGAACGTCTCGAGATTCAGGCGATTGCGGATGATATAACTAGTAAATATGTTCCTCCCCATGTCAATATATTTTATTGTTTAGGGGGAATTACGCTTACTTGTTTTTTAGTACAAGTAGCTACGGGGTTTGCTATGACTTTTTACTACCGTCCGACTGTTACCGAAGCTTTTGCCTCTGTTCAATACATAATGACGGAAGCTAACTTTGGTTGGTTAATCCGATCAGTTCATCGATGGTCGGCAAGTATGATGGTCCTAATGATGATTCTACATGTTTTTCGTGTGTATCTCACTGGTGGATTTAAAAAACCTCGTGAATTGACTTGGGTTACAGGTGTGATTCTGGCAGTATTGACCGCCTCTTTTGGCGTAACTGGTTATTCCTTACCTTGGGACCAAGTTGGTTATTGGGCGGTGAAAATTGTAACAGGTGTACCTGAGGCTATTCCTGTAGTAGGATCACCTTTGGTAGAATTATTGCGCGGAAGTGCTAGTGTGGGACAGTCCACCTTGACTCGTTTTTATAGTTTACACACTTTTGTATTGCCGCTTCTTACTGCTGTATTTATGTTAATGCACTTTCCAATGATACGTAAACAAGGTATTTCTGGTCCTTTATAGAAAGGATATAGAAATATAATAGATATTTGTAATCAATCATTTATCACTTAGAGGAGGAATAGTAGGATTTTATTGCTACAAGTATGGATTATTGAAAATAATAAGACATGGATTTGGATATTTCCCTTGAACTAATTGTGTCAAATAAATAATATTGTGGAGTTGAAGGGAATTCTCCGAAGAGAGAGTGGATTATGGGAGTGTGTGACTTGAACTATTGATTGGTCTGTGTAGATATATGTCTGCCACATTGGAATTTACAACCAAACGTGTCTTTGCTCCAACCACTGTGTAACTCTTATACAGAAGATAGGCTGGTTCGCTTGAAGAGAATCTTTTCTATGATCAGATCCGAATCGTGTTGTACATGAGCAGGCTCCGTAAGATCTAGTATAATGAATTTTTAATAAAATTGAATTGAATAGTATGGAAATGCATTCATTTCCTCTGCATTGATATGATCCATAATACTATCGGAGTGAAACAAGAGATC